GTATTGGATAGGGATGGTGCTCATGTATTTTCATTATTGGGCTTGTGTCAGATTTAGTATTGATTTATAAATAAAATGGTTTTTGAATCTAGGGACGAACCTGTCTAGGGGGGTGGTGAATATCTAAGCAAAGGGTTAGTATTGTATGGAAGGAGGGGGGTTTGGTCCTCTAAGACATACAGGTTTTTGAGCCCGGGGGGAATAGTGGAGTACTATGTCCTGTAACCATTAATTTAATTGCACATGTTGGTTGTGCTAGTCAAACAACAAATACATCCAGGTCCAGCTACAATTTATCTGACTGCGACGAGACCCTTTAGGGTCATAGCTGAGTCCGTGCAGGCCCCCCAAAAAAAATAAAAAATACCAAATGTATGAAACCTCAGTTATGTTATGACCATGGGCTGATTAGTAATTAACCCATCGAGATGTCTTATTTAAGGGGAACGAGTGGGCGATTTTAAGTTAATATGGTCCTGAAGTAAGAACCAGATGTCTTATAAAGATCATTAAATAGCTACCCCCACGATTGATGGGCCCGGTGCGAGAAGAGGGATCCCTGCCGAGCGGGTTGCTGGTTTCACGCGGCATGCTGATTAAGCTCGTGATCTAATGGAGCGGCCATAAGAGTCATTCCGTCTAGAATGACCTGAGGATGCATAAGAGCATGTACTATTGTACTATTAATAAATATTATGTAATATGTAAAATTAATAAAATTTAATACGGGCTTTAACTTCCGTAGTGAAGATAATTGAATGCACAATTATACATAGTATGTGTACATATACATATTCACAGGGGAATACTAACTACTATGGGTTATGTGGGAGTACATACATGCACAAGTTACATAACAGTATGCAATAAAATAAGTTATTTTTAATACGGACATAATACTGTGGCCTTGTGGTTATTGTACAATATATATTTTCAGGGAATAGTTTATGTAGAATCTCAGCTTTGGGTGCTGATGGTGGAGTGTGATGCTTCTTCCTTGAGTCTTAGGGAGGTGTGGTTTGTCTCCTTTTCCGGTTTACAAAACCGGGGTATTTAGTTATACTACAAAGACTCTTCATTTTATAAGTTTGTTCTCGATAAGACTAGCTACTGGTATTAATACTAGAATTAAGAGGAAGTAAAGGATGGATGCGAATTGGCCTACAATTATGTAGGGGTGTTCTACGGGTTGGCCGCCGATCCATGTAAGGGTTAGTAGGTCTGCAACTAGTACTCAGAACAGGAATTGGCTAAAGGGTCGAAATATTATGCTTCGTTGTTTGGATGTATGGAGTATTGGGATGAAAGCTAGGATTAGGATTGAGAGTAGTAGGGCTAAGACTCCGCCTAATTTGTTGGGGATCGATCGTAGGATTGCGTATGCAAATAGGAAATATCACTCTGGTTTAATATGTGTTGGGGTGCTGAGTGGGTTTGCTGGGGTATAGTTGTCTGGGTCTCCGAGCAGGTCGGGTGCGAATAGGGTTAGTATTAGTAGGGTTAGGATTAGTAGCAGGGCGCCTAGTATGTCTTTAATTGTGTAATAGGGGTGGAATGGGATATTGTCTATGTTGGATGGAATGCCTGTGGGGTTGTTGGATCCCGTTTCGTGGAGGAAAATGAGGTGGACAATTGCTAGTGCTAGGATAATGAATGGAAGGATGAAGTGGAAGGCAAAGAAGCGTGTTAGTGTTGCTTTATCTACAGAAAAACCGCCTCAGACCCATTCGACTAGGGTAGTGCCAATGTATGGGATTGCTGATAGGAGGTTGGTGATAACGGTTGCGCCTCAGAATGATATTTGTCCTCAGGGTAGGACGTAGCCTACGAATGCGGTGGCTATAACCGTGAATAGTAGGATGACTCCGATGTTTCATGTCTCTCGGAAGGCGTGGGAGCCGTAATATAGGCCTCGTCCCATGTGGGCGTAGAGGCAAATGAAGAATATGGAGGCTCCATTTGCATGTAGGTATCGGATAATTCAGCCATAATTTACATCTCGGCAAATATGTGTGATTGATGAGAAGGCGGTTGTTGTGTCTGGTGTGTAGTGTATTGCTAGGAATAGGCCCGTTAGGATTTGTATAATTAAGCAGAGGCCAAGTAGGGAGCCGAAGTTTCATCATGAGGAGATGTTTGATGGGGTGGGGAGATCGACGAATGCGTCGTTGATGATTTTTATTAGTGGGTGTGTTTTTCGGATGTTGGTCATTGGTGTTCTTATAGTTGAATGACAACGATGATTTTTCATGTCATTGGTCATGGTTGAAGTCCATGTGAGAATGATGATAATATATATTGTTTTTGTTTTAAGTATTATTTTTGTAATTAGTTTTGTGGGGGTTTCTTCAAAGCCTTCACCTATTTATGGGGGTTTAGGATTGATTGTGGGTGGTGGTGTTGGGTGTGGTGTTGTTTTAAGTTTTGGTGGTTCGTTTCTGGGGTTAATGGTATTTTTGGTTTATTTGGGGGGAATGTTAGTTGTGTTTGGTTATACGACGGCTATAGCCACTGAACAGTATCCTGAGGTTTGGGTTTCTAATAAGGTTGTATTGGGGGGATTTATTTTAGGTTTGATGGTGGAGTTTTTAATTGTGATCTATGCTTTGAAGGGTGAAGAGGTGAAGATTATATTTGAGTTTGATGGGCTAGGGGATTGGGTTGTTTATGGTACTGGGGATTTTGGGGTTTTTAGTGAAGAGGCTGCGGGGATTGCAGCATTGTACAGTTATGGTGTTTGGTTAGTGATTGTTACGGGTTGGTCTTTGTTTATTAGCGTTGTAGTTATTATGGAGGTTACTCGGGGTAGTTAAATAAGATTATGCTGAGAGTAATGGTGATGAGGAAAGATAAGAAGTAGAGTTTGATGAGACCTTGTTGGTTGGAAGTTATTGTAGAGGCTTTTAGTTGAATAAGGGCTGTGGTTTTTGGTAAGATATTCTCTAGTCAGGTCAGGTCTAGTAGGGAGGTTGCTAGCTTTTGGCTTATTGATAGGTTGAGGTGGGGAGGTATACGGTGTATGATTGTGGGGAAATAGCCTAGTAGGGTGGAGAATTTAGAGGAGTTTGATGGTTGTGTGTATTTTAGATTTTGTGTGTCAAGGCTAATTTCGAATGCGATGATGAAGCCTAGGGTTGTTATTGTAAGGGCGGTTAGTTTTAGGTGGAGGGGTATGGTTATTAGGGGTGTAGTTATTGGGGGAATACTGTTGGATAGGATGAAGCCAGCGAAGATACTTCCGATGAGTAGCCGTTTGATAGGGTTGATTAGTAGTGGGTTATTTTCATTGATGGTTGTGGAGGGAGGGAAGCGGGGTTGTCCTAGTAGTACGAAGAAGATGATGCGGGTGCTGTAGATGGCCGTAAGGGAGGTGGCGACTAAGGTTAATAATAGGGCTCAGGCGTTGGTATAAGACGAAGTGGCGGCTTCGATAATAGGGTCTTTGGAGTAAAATCCGGTGAGGAATGGTATTCCTGTTAGTGCAAGGCATCCAATGATAAGGGCAGTTGTAGTGAATGGGAGGGCCTTAAATAGCCCTCCTATTTTTCGGATGTCTTGTTCGTTGTTTAGGTTGTGGATGATGGAACCGGAACATAGGAATAGTATGGCTTTAAAGAAGGCGTGTGTGCAAATGTGTAGAAATGCTAAGTAAGGTTGGTTGAGGCCGATTGTTACTATCATTAGGCCTAGTTGGCTAGAAGTGGAGAAGGCAATGATCTTTTTAATGTCGTTTTGGGTGAGGGCACAGATGGCTGTGAATAGGGTTGTGATAGCACCTAAGCAGAGGGTTATTATTTGGATTGGTTTATTATTTTCTATTAAGGGGTGGAAGCGGACGAGTAAGAAGACTCCTGCTACGACTATTGTGCTCGAGTGGAGTAAGGCTGAGACTGGGGTAGGACCTTCTATTGCTGATGGGAGTCAAGGGTGGAGTCCGAATTGGGCTGATTTTCCAGCCGCGGCTAGTACGAGTCCTATAAGGGGGAGGTTTAGGGGGTTTTGGTTGAGTATAAAGATTTGTTGTAGGTCCCATGTGTTTATGTTGGAGAGAAATCATGCTATTGATGTGAGGAGTCCGATGTCTCCGATACGGTTGTATAGGATTGCCTGGAGAGCGGCTGTATTTGCGTCTGTTCGTCCGAATCATCAGCCAATGAGTAAGAAAGATATAATTCCTACTCCTTCTCATCCGATAAAAAGTTGGAAGAGGTTGTTAGCTGTGACAAGGATTAGCATGGTAATGAGGAAGAGGAGTAAGTATTTAAAGAATTGGTTGATGTAGGGGTCGGAGTGTATATACCATATTGAGAATTCTATAATGGACCATGTAATGAATAGTGCTACTGGTATGAATATAAGTGAAAAGTAGTCTATTTTGAAGCTGAGTGTTAGTTTGAGTGTTTGGATGGTAATTCAGTGTCAGTTTGAGATGAGTGTTTCTTGATTTGTATGAAGGTATATTATTGCGGGGATTAGGCTGGTGATAAAGGCACAGAAGACAACGTTTTTTACATGGGATTGATATTTGTTGCTTTTATGGGGGTTTGTGTTAGATACTATAATTGGGGTGATCAGGATTAGTAGTGTGAGTAGGGTGAAAGAGGTGAATAGGTTTATTACTTTTATTTGGAGTTGCACCAAATTTTTGGTTCCTAAGACCAATGGATGGCTACCATCCTGTAAAAGTTTGAAAAAGCCACAGTTATCAGGTGTGGGGGCATGAGTTAGCAGTTCTTGCGATACTTTTTCGGTAAGTAAGGAGTTTTGATCTTCTATTGCTAGTCTCACAAACTAGTGTTTTTATTAAACTATACTTACAGTAAAGAGGACCTAGAATGATTTTAGGGTTTAGTGACAGGAGTAGGAGGGGGATGATGTGTAGGGCTATTAAGGCATGTTCTCGTGTGAAGGACGGGGTGATATTGTTGATGTGGTGTGTGTGTTTACCACGTTGTGTTATGATTAGCATGTATAGGGAGTAGAGAGCGGTGATTACGATGTTTGTCCCTATTAGGAGGATGGTAGGGTTTGATCATGAGAAGATTGATATAACTACGAGTAGCTCTCCGATTAGGTTGATGGTTGGGGGTAGAGCAAGATTTGTCAGGCTCGCTAGTAGTCATCAGGTAGCTATTAGTGGTAGGAAGATTTGTAGGCCTCGGGCTAGAATTATGGTTCGGCTATGAATACGTTCGTAGTTCGAGTTTGCTAGACAGAATAGTATAGAGGATGTGAGGCCATGGGCAATTATTAGAGCGGTAGCCCCTATATAGCTTCAGGGGGTTTGGATGAGGATGGCTGCAATGACGAGTGCTATATGGCTGACTGAGGAGTATGCAATGAGCGATTTTAGGTCTGTTTGACGTAAACAGATAGAGCTGGTTATGACTATTCCTCAGAGGGAGAGCATGAGGAATGGGTATGCTATGTGTTCTGTTAGGGGACCAAGCATGGGTGTGATTCGTAGCATACCATAGCCTCCGAGTTTTAGTAGCACGGCTGCAAGGACTATGGAGCCTGCGATGGGGGCCTCTACATGTGCTTTGGGTAATCAAAGGTGTAATCCGTAGAGGGGTATTTTTACTAGGAATGCTATTATGCAGGCTAACCATATGAAGATGTTGGATCAGGAAGTGGATAGTGGTTGGGCTCAGTGTTGTAGAAGTAGGAAATTTAGGGATCCTGTTGTGTTTTGTAGGAATAGGAGTGCTACTAATAATGGGAGGGATCCAATTAGTGTATAGAATAGGAAATATAGTCCTGCATTGAGTCGTTCTGTTTGGTTACCTCAGCGAGTGATGATGATAAGGGTGGGGATTAGTGTAGCTTCAAATATAATGTAAAATAGGATTAGTTCTATGGCAGTGAATGTTATGATTAGGAGGGTTTGTAGTATGATTAGTATTGTAACGTAGAGTTTTTTTCGAACTGGGGGTTCTTTGGCAAGATGGGATTGGCTTGCTATTAACATTAAGGGAAGGAGTCATATTGTCAGGATTAAGAGTGGGGCGGAGAGGGGGTCGGAGAAGAAGACTAGTGAGTAGTTAAGGCTGTTGTCGTTGAGTTGATTAAGGAGGAGTAGGCTTGATAAGCTGATTAATAGACTGTGGGTTGTGGAGTTAATTCAGATTAGGTTATTTTTTGATAGTCAGGTTAGGGGTATTAGTATGATTGTAGGAATAATAAATTTTAGCATTGGAGAAGATTAAGGTTTTGTACGTAGTCAGTACCGTATGTGTTGGAGACTATAACCAATAAGGCTAGTCCGATGGCTGCTTCACAGGCTGCGAAGACTAGGAGGATGATAGGCATTATGTTAGCTAAGGTGAAGTGTGAGTTTAGGATTGTGAGGGCTGCTAGGACGAAAAGTGATAATATTATACCCTCTAGACAGAGTAATGCGGACATTAGGTGGGATCGGTATATTAATAGGCCCACAAGGGACATGCTAAAGGCTATGAGAATATTTATATGGATTAAGGTCACTTGGTAATTGTGAATTTGATCACAGTCTAGTGGGTCGAAACCACTTGTTTTATTTTAAACTAAATGCCATATTCGGCTCATTCCAGGCCTTCTTGAGTCCATTCGTAAGCCAGGCTAGCTGCTAGTAGGGAGATTAAGAATAAGGCTATTGTAAGTATTGTATTTAGGTTGTTTGATTGGATTGCTCAAGGAAGGGGGAGTAAGAGGGCGATTTCTAAGTCGAAGAGGAGAAAGGTAATGGCTACTAGGAAAAATTTTATGGAGAAAGGTAGGCGAGCTGATACTATGGGGTCAAACCCGCATTCATAAGGACTTGTCTTTTCTGTGTATGTATTTAGTTGGGGGAGTCAGAAGGCGATGAATGCGAGTAGTAGGGTTAGTGTTGTATTTGTTAGTAGTGTTAGTAGAAGGTTTATTGTTCTTTTTCGGGATATACCGAAACTAACTGATTGGAAGTCAGTTGTACTCATTGATACTAAAAGGACTAGGAACCTCATCAATAGATAGATACGTAAAGAAATAATCATACGACGTCTACAAAGTGTCAGTATCAAGCGGCGGCTTCAAAGCCGAAATGGTGATTTGATGTGAAGTGGAATTTTATTTGACGTAGGAAACAAACGATAAGGAAAGTAGTCCCAATGATTACGTGTAGGCCGTGGAAGCCTGTGGCTACAAAGAAGGTAGAGCCATAAATTCCGTCTGAGATTGTGAAAGGGGCTTCGTAGTATTCTGATGCTTGTAGTAGGGTGAAGTAGAGGCCTAGTGCAATTGTGATGAAGAGTGCTTGAAGCATGTGTTTGCGGTTTCCTTCCATTAAGCTATGGTGGGCTCAGGTGATAGATACGCCAGAGGCTAGTAGTACAGAGGTATTGAGGAGGGGAACTTCTAATGGGTTTAAAGGGTGGATACCTGTTGGTGGTCAACACCCGCCTAGTTCTGGGGGAGGGGCAAGGCTTGAGTGGTAAAAGGCTCAGAAGAAGCCTGTGAAGAAAAGGACTTCTGAAATAATGAACAGAATCATTCCGTATCGTAGTCCCTTTTGGACGGTTGGTGTATGGTGGCCTTGGAAGGTGCTTTCTCGGATGATATCTCGTCATCATTGGTATATTGTTAAGATGTTTGTTGATAAGCCTAGAGTCAGTAAGATCATTGAGTTGAAGTGGAATCATATAATTAGGCCTGATGTTATAAGAAGTGCTGATAGAGCTCCAGTGAGGGGTCAGGGGCTGGGGTTTACTATGTGGTATGAGTGAGTTTGGTGGGTCATTATGTGTTATCATGAAGGTATAGGCTTACTAGGAGGGTAAAGACATAAGCTTGAATTAGGGCGACAGCAAATTCAAGAATAGTTAATAGGGTTAGGATAATGAAAGTGATAAGGGCTGTAAATGGGCTGATACTTGTTAGTACGAGGGTTGTTTCTCCGATTAGATGTATTAGTAGGTGACCTGCTGTGATGTTGGCAGTTAGTCGTACGGCTAGTGCTATTGGTTGAATGAATAGGCTGATGGTTTCAATAATTACTAGTATAGGAATAAGAAAAGTGGGTGTGCCTTGTGGTAATAAATGGGCTAAGGACATTTTTGTTTTATTGCGTAAGCCTGTGGCGACGGTACCGGCTCATAGGGGGATAGCCATTCCTACGTTTATTGAGAGTTGTGTGGTAGGTGTGAATGAGTGAGGTAATATTCCAAGGAGGTTAGTGGAGGCAATAAATAGGAAGAGTGAGGTAAGTATTAGAGATCAAGTTTGCCCTTTAGGGTTGTGTACGTTTATTAGTTGTTTTGATGTGAGTTTGGTCAATCACTGTTGGATGGAGATTGTACGGTTGTTGACTAGTCGATTTGGTGTAGGAAATAAGATAGATGGGAGAATAATGATTAGAGTGGTAATAGGGATGCCTAGTATCACTGGAGTTATGAAAGGGGCAAATAAATTTTCGTTCATGTGGTGTTTCAAGGGGTTTGTTGTTTTTGTGTTTTAGTTAGTGTTAGTTTGGGGTCAGGGGAGTAGGAGTACTTTGAGATTTTTAATTGGAATAGTACAAAGAGGGTTAAGAGTATAGATAGGATGGTAAGGAGTCATGTTGATGTATCTAGTTGTGGCATGTCATTAAGGAGAGCCGTAGGCTCTCAGTCTTTAACTTAAAAGGTTAATGCTATTTAGCTTCTTAATGATGTTATAGTATTGATGCAGATCACTTTTCAAAAATCTCTAGGGGTACTAGTTCTAGGACAATTGGTATAAAACTATGGTTTGAGCCGCAGATTTCTGAACATTGTCCATAGAATAGGCCTGGTCGCGTTGATATTAAGGTTGTTTGGTTTAGGCGCCCTGGGATTGCATCTGTTTTTAGGCCTAAGGAGGGTACGGCTCATGAATGGAGTACGTCTTCTGATGAGACTAGTATTCGGATTGTTATTTCTATGGGTAAAACAACTCGGTTGTCTACTTCCAATAGTCGTAGTTCTCCTGGCTTTAGATCTGATGTTGGAATTATGTAGGAGTCGAAGCTTAGGTCTTCGTAGTCGGTATATTCATAACTTCAGTATCATTGGTGGCCTATTGTTTTTACAGTGAGGGAGGGGTTGTTGACTTCGTCTATTATATAAAGGATCCGTAGGGAAGGCAGGGCAATTAAAATTAGGATGATAGCTGGGAGGATGGTTCAGATGGTCTCTACTTCTTGGGCATCTATTGTGCTGGTGTGTGTTAGTTTGGTTGTAAGTATTAGAGTGATGATGTAGAGAACTAAAGAGCTAATTAGGAAAACAATTATTAGTGTGTGGTCGTGAAAGTGTAGGAGTTCTTCTATAATGGGTGATGTTGCATCTTGGAAGCCTAGTTGGAATGGGTATGCCATGGAGATATACAGGGTTCTCACTTGTAACTTAACTTTGACAAAGTTATATAAGGTTTTACTAATATCTCGTTTATAAAGAAAGACATAATGGTTATGATGTTGGCTTGAAACCAATGGGAGAGGGTTCGATTCCTTCCTTTCTTGATCATTTTGGGTTGACGAATGCTGGTTCTTCGAACGTATGATATGGTGGGGGACATCCGTTTAGTCATTCAAGATTGGTGGAGGTAAGGTCTACTGCTAGTACTTCTCGTTTGGATGTGAATGCTTCTCAGATAATGAAAATTATTAGCATAACTGCTGTTAGTGAAATAAATGAGCCTATAGATGAAATAGTATTTCATGTTGTGTAGGCGTCTGGATAGTCGGAGTATCGTCGAGGTATACCGGATAGGCCTAAGAAGTGTTGTGGGAAGAATGTTAGGTTTACACCTACGAACATGATTATAAAGTGGATTTTTGTTCATGTTGTGTTAAGTGTATATCCTGAGAATAGTGGAAATCAGTGGACAAAGCCTCCTATAATGGCGAAGACTGCTCCTATTGATAAGACATAGTGGAAGTGAGCAACTACATAGTAGGTATCGTGTAGGACAATGTCTAGTGATGAATTGGCTAGGACGATACCGGTTAGGCCGCCTACTGTGAAGAGGAAGATGAAACCTAGGGCTCACATTAGGGCAGGGGATCATTTAATATTACCTCCGTGTAGTGTTGCTAATCAGCTGAAGACTTTTACTCCTGTGGGGATGGCAATAATTATAGTAGCTGATGTGAAATATGCTCGTGTATCAACGTCTATACCTACTGTAAACATATGGTGGGCCCATACGATGAAGCCTAAGAACCCGATGGATACCATAGCCCAAACTATTCCCATATAGCCGAAAGGTTCTTTTTTTCCTGAGTAATAAGTCACAATGTGTGAAATTATTCCGAACCCAGGAAGAATTAGAATATATACTTCGGGGTGGCCAAAGAATCAGAATAGGTGTTGGTATAGGATTGGATCTCCTCCACCTGCGGGGTCGAAGAAAGTTGTATTTAGGTTTCGATCAGTAAGTAGCATGGTGATTCCGGCTGCTAAGACAGGTAATGATAGTAGGAGTAGGACTGCTGTGATTAGAACTGATCATACGAAAAGTGGAGTTTGGTATTGGGTTATGGCAGGTGGTTTTATGTTGATGATAGTTGTGATGAAGTTGATGGCTCCGAGGATTGAGGATACGCCGGCTAGGTGTAGGGAGAAGATGGTAAGGTCAACTGAAGCTCCTGCATGTGCTAGGTTTCCGGCTAGAGGGGGATACACAGTTCAGCCTGTGCCTGCACCAGCTTCGACCATTGAAGATGCTATTAATAGTAGGAAGGAAGGAGGGAGCAGTCAGAAGCTTATGTTATTTATACGAGGGAAAGCTATATCAGGTGCTCCGATCATTAGGGGGACTAGTCAGTTTCCGAATCCTCCAATCATAATAGGTATGACCATGAAGAAGATTATTACGAAGGCGTGGGCTGTTACTAGCACGTTGTAGATTTGATCATCTCCGATTAGCGAGCCAGGCTGACCTAGTTCAGCGCGAATTAATAAGCTTAGGCCAGTGCCTACTATTCCTGCTCAGGCACCAAATAGTAAATATAGGGTGCCAATGTCTTTGTGATTGGTTGAGAATAGTCAGCGGTTTATGAACATAGGTAAGATGGCCGAGTAGGTATTAGACTGTAAATCTAAAGACAGAGGTTGAGTCCTCTTTTTACCAAGTCCTGTGGTGAATGATCATTTTGAATTGCAAATTCAAGGAAGCAGCTTCAAATCCTGCCGGGACTTCTCCCGCCTTTTTTTCCTCGCGGCGGGAGAAGTAGATTGAAGCCAGTTGACTAGGGTATTTAGCTGTTAACTAAAAATTCGTGGGAGATGTATCCCTCCAATCTAGTGAGGATTTAGCTTAATTAAAGCGTTTGGTTTGCGTCCAATTGATGTGAGATATAGTCTTGCAGTCCTTATTGGGCAGGAGTTAAGTAAATTATACTTGCTTAGGGCTTTGAAGGCTCTTGGTCTGGTTTAACCTAAACTCCTATAGTAAGATTGAGAGTATTGGTGTGAGGGGTAATAGTATTGTGGAAATTACGATTGCTGTTGGTAGGAGAGTGGCTCGTTTTGTGGGGTTGAATTGCCATTTTATTTTTATATTGTTTGTGGAGGGGAATAGTGTTAGTGCTGTGGCATAGGTGAGGCGTATGTAGAAATATAGGTTGAGTAATGCTACAATGGCTATGAGTGTTGGTATAATGAGTATATCGTTTTTTGTCAGTTCTTGAATAATTATTCATTTGGGTATAAATCCTGATAGTGGTGGGAGTCCTCCTATTGAGAGTAGGGTGAGTATGGTAAGAGTTGTGATGATGGGTGTCTTGTTTCAAGCTTGGGATAGTGATAATGTGGTGGTGGTTGAGTTTTGGATGAATAGTATGAATATGGTGAAGGTCATTGTGATGTAAATTAGTAGGTTTAGTAACGTTAGGGTTGGATTATATGGTAGAATAGTTGTTATTCATCCTATGTGGGCGATTGATGAGTAGGCTATGATTTTTCGAAGTTGTGTTTGGTTTAGGCCGCCTCAGCCTCCGATTAAGATGGAAAGTAAGGATATGGTTAAAATTAAGTATAAATTAATTGATGGTGAAATTTGGTATAGGATCGATAGGGGTGCTAGTTTTTGTCATGTTAGTAGGATTAGGCCTGTGGTTAGGGGAATGCCTTGTGTTACCTCTGGGACTCAGAAGTGAAAGGGGGCTAAGCCTAATTTGATGGCTAGGGCTACTGTTATGAGTGTGGATGCTGTTGGGTTGAATAGTTTTGTGATGGTTCATTGGCCGGAGTATATTAAATTAATGATAATTGCCATTATGAGTAATGCGGAAGCGGTGGCTTGTGTTAGGAGGTATTTAGTAGAAGCTTCTGTGGCTCGAGGATTAGGGGTTTTTATTATGATAGGGATGAAAGCTATTATGTTTATTTCGAGGCCGATTCAGGCTATTAATCAGTGGGAGCTGGTGATTACTATTATTGTACTTAGGATGAGGGTTGTTAGGAGGATAGTAAAGATGTATGGGTTAATTAGTATGGGAAGGATGTAAACCAACATTTTCGGGGTATGGGCCCGATAGCTTATTTAGCTGACCTTACTATAGATTGTAGTGTAGCGTGGTAGCACGAAGAACTTTGAATTCTTAAGGGTAGGTTCGATTCCTATTATTCTAGAAATAAGAGGATTGTAGGCCTCTATTATTTACTCTATCAAAGTAACTCTTTTATCAGACATATTTCTTATGTTTGGGGGGGAATACTTGCAGTTATAATTGGTAGTGAGATATGCCATATGCAAAGGGCTAGTGTTAGGGGAAGGAAGTTTTTTCAGAGTAGGTGTATTAGTTGATCATATCGGAATCGGGGATAGGATGCTCGGATCCATAGAAAGGATATTGTGAGTAGTAGTGTTTTGATAATAAGGTTTGTTGTGTATAATTCTGGGTTATAGGGATTGTGGAATGTCCCTAGGAATAGAATAGCTGTGAGTATGTTTATTATGATGACGTTGGCATATTCTGCTAGGAAGAATAGGGCGAAAGGGCCTGCTGCATATTCTACGTTGAAGCCTGATACAAGTTCTGATTCTCCCTCTGTTAGGTCGAAGGGAGCTCGGTTGGTTTCTGCTAGGGTGGAGATAAATCATATTATGGCTAAAGGTCATGATGGAAATAGTAGTCATAGTTGTTCTTGTGTTGTAGCTAGTGTTGATAGGGTGTAGGAACCATTTATTAGGAGAACTGATAGGAGGATAATAGCTAGTGTTACTTCGTATGAAATTGTTTGTGCTACTGCTCGTAGGGCTCCGATTAATGCGTATTTTGAGTTGGAGGCTCAGCCGGATCATAGGATGGAGTAGACGGCCAGGCTGGACATGGCTAGTATGAATAGTACTCCTAGGTTTATGTTGATGAGGGGATATGGTATGGGTAGGGGGCTTCATATAGTGAGGGCTAGGGTTAGGGCTAGTACTGGTGCGATAATAAATATGGTAGTGGAGGATGTAGCTGGTCGTAGGGGTTCTTTAGTGAATAGTTTAATTGCGTCGGCGAAGGGTTGGAATAAGCCATGTGGGCCTACAATATTTGGTCCCTTTCGGAGTTGTATGTAGCCTAGGATTTTGCGTTCTACTAATGTTAGGAATGCTACGGCTAGGAGGATAGGAAGGATGAGTATCAGGATGTTAATTATAAACATTTTGTTGGGGAGAGGATTTGAACCTCTGGGTGTAAAAGTTTAAGTTTTATGCAATTACCGAACTCTGCCACCTCAACATGGCCCTGGTCTTGGGCAGAGTTTGTTTGCGCTTGATTATTAAGTTGAGATTAGATCATTAATTGTTTGAAGGCGCTTGTTTGAAGTTGGCCTTATTTCTCTTGTCCTTTCGTACTAGGAGAAATGCGTAATAGATAGAAACCGACCTGGATTACTCCGGTCTGAACTCAGATCACGTAGGACTTTAATCGTTGAACAAACGAACCCTTAATAGCGGCTGCACCATTAGGATGTCCTGATCCAACATCGAGGTCGTAAACCCTATTGTCGATATGAACTCTAGAATAGGATTGCGCTGTTATCCCTAGGGTAACTTGTTCCGTTGATCAATAGATTGGATCAATAAGTGATATTATACTTCGGCTAGTGAGCCTAGGTTTTAAATCACTCGGAGGGTTTTTTGTGCTCCGAGGTCACCCCAACCGAAATTGTCAGCCCATATAAAATTTTGTTGTCCCTTGGTGGTTTAAGGTTTTGATTTATTGGGTTGATTAATTGAAGCTCCATAGGGTCTTCTCGTCTTGTTTTGTTATCCCCGCCTCTTCACGGGGAGGTCAATTTCACTGATTAAAAGTAAGAGACAGTTAAACCCTCGTGTGGCCATTCATGCAAGTCCCTAATTAGAGAACAAGTGATTATGCTACCTTTGCACGGTCAGGATACCGCGGCCGTTTAACTATTAGTCACCGGGCAGGCAGTGCCTCTAATACTGGTTATGCTAGAGGTGATGTTTTTGGTAAACAGGCGGGGTTTGTGTTTGCCGAGTTCCTTTTACTTTTTTTAATCTTTCCTTAATGCACGCCTGTGTTGGATTAACAGTGTTTTGATAAATAATTTAGTGTTGGGTTTTACTTATTTGCTGTTAATTATCAGTATATTATCAGTTGCTGATATAAGCTTGTGCTAGGAGAAAAATTTCTTGTTACTCATATTAACAGTATTGCTTCTATGTTTGTATAGATTAGTCCAATAGTCAGGCTAGGAGTTAATTTTTTAATATTGGAATTAAAACATTGTTTTGTTGTCGAGCTTGAACGCTTTCTTAATTGGTGGCTGCTTTTAGGCCAACTATGGTGTGTGTTTAATTTATACTCTCTAGTGAAGGTTGTACCCATTTCTAAAAAGCTGTACCTTTTTAGATTAACTGTTAAACATACGTGAAGGCTTGGCATTGGCTTTTAGTATTGTTTAACGTTGAACTGAGATTCTTTTCATGGACAACCAGCTATCACCAGGCTCGTTAGGCTTTTCACCTCTACTTATAAGTCTTCTCACTATTTTGCCACATAGATGAGTTCGTTCTAAGTGCTGCTCATAAGTAGCTCGTCTGGTTTCGGGTGATTTAACTTAAGGTCTCTTTGCTAAGTTATTACTAGTTAAGTCATTATGCAAAAGGTACAAGGGGTAAGCTTTGCTTTTTATTACTTTTAGGATTATCTTTCATCTTTCCCTTACGGTACTATCTTTATAGCGCCACTGATATTTAAATTTCTATCTCCTATACTTTAGATGGACGATGAATGTTTTATTTGATTAAGTTATGATAGTAGAGATTGGGAGGGTGTGGGCTAGAGCTAGTTCAAGATATACACGGACTGTGGAATCTTCTAGGTGTAAACTAAATGCTTTGTTTAAGCTATATCTTGTTTTGTCCAAGCACACCTTCCGGTATGCTTACCTTGTTACGACTTGTCTCCTCTTGTACGAATTGCTTGGCCTGGGTTAATGGACTGGGGCTTTAGCTGGGGTACTTGAGGAGGGTGACGGGCGGTGTGTGCGTGCTTCATGGCCTTATTCAATCAAGCACTCTGCTCTTGATTTACTACTAAATCCTCCTTTAGTTTTTAAGTTTCATAAAAACTTTCGTGTGGATATAGGGGATATTCTTAGCTTAGAAAATGTAGCCCATTTCTTCCCAACCCATAGGTTACACCTTGACCTAACGTTTTTATGTAGGATGGTTATGCTTACTTTCGTTCCCTTTTAGGGTTTGCTGAAGATGGCGGTATATAGACTGAAGTAGCAAGGGTTGGTGAGGTTGATCGGGGTTTATCGGTTACAGAACAGGCTCCTCTAGAGGGGTATGAAGCACCGCCAAGTCCTTTGAGTTTTAAGCTGTTGCTAGTAGTACTCTGGCGAATAGTCTTGTTTTGTGACTATTAGGGTTTACGGCTAAGCATAGTGGGGTATCTAATCCCAGTTTGGGTCTTAGCTGTCGTGTGATTAGATCATATTAAAGTCACTTTCGTAGTTTGGCTTAGTTTTAATTAGGGCTTTTTACAGCTTAATTAAGGTTTGACTTTATTTTATGTGACTCTTTAACACTCTTTACGCCGTATTTCTATTAATTTGGGTCAATCGTATGACCGCGGTGGCTGGCACGAAGTTTACCAACCCTTAATTAACATGACTTAGTCAAACTTTCGTTCATAGCTTAATTTTTATCACTGCTGTGTCCCGTGGGGGTGTGGCTTAAGCGAGGTGTTGTGAGCTGCTAGTGCTAGCGCGCTTGATACCCGCTCCTTTTGATCTTTGTGATTTAGAGGGCATTCTCACTGGGATGTAGATGCTTGCATGTGTAAGTCTGTTAAGAACTAATAGAAAGGCTGGGACCAAACCTTTAAAGTGTCAATGGGGTCGGTTGGACCCATCTAGACATTTTCAGTGTCTTGCTTTAATGAATGTTTAAGCTACATTAAC